TAAGAAACCTTTACTTGTCTTTCCCTTCTATCCATTGATAGAAAAAAAAATAGAAACTCGTTCATTCTTTTTCTGGTGAATCAAAATGAGCAATTCTAATTCTTAATTCTATAGGGTTGAATAAAAATTCAATTGACCATTTGATATAAATGCTATGCTTAGTGTGTGACTCGTTGGTTTTTTAGGGTTAGGATTAAAAAAGGACCAGCTCCATAGTATGAACTAATAACCAACTCATCACTTCGTATTATCTGGATATAAAGAACCAGTCAAGATATGATAAATCAGTCATATCTTTGTAGCAACTGAAATTTTTTTTTTGCATAAACTTTAATTAGAAGTTGTAAAACAAAATGAAAGAAGTAAAGGTGTGGATAAATGGAAGGATGAGAGAAAGAGAGAAAAAGAATATCAATGATATAGAATTCCAATATGTAAGGTCTACGAGTCATCTCATAAAAGACAGTGTAATAAAGCATCAATACTAATTGATTCATCCATAATTAAATATTAAATGAATCAAGAAAAAAATAAAGAGCTTGGAGCCAATAAAGACTAAGAAGATTGACTCAGGAACAAATTGGATTATGAGCTCCATTGTAGAATTCGGACCTAATCATTAAGTACGAAGCGATGGGAACGATGGAACCTGTGCATGCAAAAGATTTTATTGAAAAAATGAATCTTAATGATTCACTAGTCGGGATGGCGAAATGAACCGGAGATTAATTCATCTATTGGGAGAAGTCACGAACGAGCCCTACAAATGAAATAGAGATTGAAAGAGTAAATATTCGCCCGCGAAAACTTTTTTTTTTTTTTAGTTGCTAAACTTGAATAAAGGACAAAACAAAATAAAGATTTTTTAGAACGTTCTAAAAAAAAACGATTTTTTACAAAAAATGTTAATCATTTCAATTAAATGTTTTTAATCCTTTTATTCGTGAGGAGCTGGATGAGAAGAAACTCTCACGTCCGGTTCTGTAGTAGAGATGGAATTGTGAAACAACCATCAACTATAACCCCAAAAGAACTAGATTCCGTAAACAACATAGAGGAAGAATGAAGGGAATATCTTATCGAGGTAATCATATTTGTTTCGGTAAATATGCTCTTCAGGCACTTGAACCTGCTTGGATCACATCTAGACAAATCGAAGCAGGTCGACGAGCAATGACACGAAATGCACGCCGTGGTGGAAAAATATGGGTCCGTATATTTCCAGACAAACCGGTTACAGTAAGACCCGCTGAAACACGTATGGGTTCGGGAAAGGGATCCCCTGAATATTGGGTAGCTGTTGTTAAACCAGGTCGAATACTATACGAAATGGGTGGAGTAACCGAAAATATAGCTAGAAGGGCTATTTCAATAGCAGCATCCAAAATGCCTATACGAACTCAATTCATTATTTCAGGATAAAAATGTAGAACCAACAGAAATGAATCTTGGGGATGAAAGTTTCTTTTTTTGGACAAAAAATATTCCTTTTTATTCTTCATCCTTTGCATTGGAAGAATAGACTAAAAAATTGATATGATTCAACCTCAGACCCATTTAAATGTAGCAGATAACAGCGGGGCTCGAGAATTGATGTGTATTCGAATCATAGGAGCTAGCAATCGTCGATATGCTCATATTGGTGACGTTATTGTTGCTGTGATCAAAGAAGCAGTACCAAATATGCCCCTAGAAAAATCAGAAGTAGTCAGAGCTGTAATTGTTCGTACCTGTAAAGAACTTAAACGTGACAACGGTATGATAATACGATATGACGACAATGCTGCAGTTGTGATTGATCAAGAAGGAAATCCAAAAGGAACTAGAATTTTTGGTGCGATCCCCCGGGAATTGAGACAATTCCATTTTACTAAAATAGTTTCATTAGCTCCCGAGGTATTATAAAATGAGATCACTGATATGTTTATAGTGGGTATTTGAAAGAAATAGATTAAGAACTAGATTAATTAGTAGATTGTGTCTCACGCATATACCTTTAATAATTCATATTCATAAAACAAATAAGTAAAAAAAAAACATGTTGATTATATCCAATTTTGGGGCACCCATAATTTTAGTTCACCATGGGTAGGGACACTATTGCTGAGATAATAACCTCTATACGAAATGCTGATATGGATAGAAAAAGAGTGGTTCGCATCGCATCTACTAATATTACCGAAAATATTGTTAAAATACTTTTCCGAGAAGGTTTTATTGAAAACGTTAGAAAACATCGAGAAAAAAACAAATCTTTTTTGGTTTTAAACCTGCGGCATAGAAGGAATAGGAAAAGACTCTATAGAAATTTTTTAAATTTAAAACGGATCAGTCGACCCGGTCTACGAATCTATTCTAACTCTCAACGAATTCCTAGAATTTTAGGTGGGATGGGGATTGTAATTCTTTCTACTTCTCGAGGTATAATGACAGACCGAGAGGCTCGACTCGAAGGAATCGGCGGAGAAATTTTGTGTTATATATGGTAATCCTTTTAATATCCAAATTGGATCCGAAACTTCTTCCTATTTCTAAAAAAAAGAAAAGGGACGAGTTGTCTAATATCGTTCCTCCTCCATTAGTTGATACTTCAAGGAGGCTTTACCTGGAATGAAAGAACAAAAATGGATTCATGAAGGTTTAATTACTGAATCGCTTCCCAATGGTATGTTCCGGGTTCGGTTAGATAATGAAGATCTGATCCTGGGTTATGTTTCAGGAAAGATCCGGCGTAGTTTTATACGGATACTGCCAGGAGATAGAGTCAAAATTGAAGTAAGTCGTTATGATTCAACCAGAGGACGTATAATTTATCGACTCCGCAACAAGGATTGGAAGGATTAGGTGGTTTTTATTCAATATGATTCGAGATGAAAAATTTCAAGAAACTTATTTTCTTCCAAGAAGTAGATTCAGAATTAAGATAAGGAATGACAAATATGAAAATAAGAGCTTCTGTTCGTAAAATTTGTGAAAAATGTCGCCTAATCCGTAGGCGGGGGCGCATTATAGTAATTTGTTCCAACCCGAGACATAAACAAAGACAAGGATAATCAGACTCACTAAAGGACTCGATGTACAAATAAGGAATCTGTTTTGACATGAAATGGATATATCCATATATCTCTGACTCATATTTATGAGATGATAAAATATGGCAAAAGCTATACCGAGAATTGGTTCACGTAGAAATGGACGTATTGGTTCACGTAAGAGTGCACGTAGAATACCAAAGGGGGTTATTCATGTTCAAGCAAGTTTCAATAATACCATTGTCACGGTTACAGATGTACGGGGTCGGGTGGTTTCTTGGTCCTCAGCGGGTACTTGTGGATTCAAGGGTACGAGAAGAGGGACACCCTTTGCCGCTCAAACTGCAGCAGCAAATGCTATTCGTACAGTAGTAGATCAAGGTATGCAACGAGCAGAAGTCATGATAAAAGGTCCCGGTCTCGGAAGAGACGCAGCATTACGAGCTATTCGTAGAAGTGGTATACTATTAACTTTCGTACGGGATGTAACCCCTATGCCACATAATGGTTGCAGACCCCCGAAAAAAAGACGTGTGTAGAAATTAACATTGAAGAAATTTCAAGAGAAACAAGAGAAATAAATGATTCAATCAAATCAAATAATATTACTATGGTTCGAGAGAAAGTAACAGTATCTACTCGGACACTACAGTGGAAGTGTGTTGAATCAAGAGAAGACAGTAAACGTCTTTATTATGGACGCTTTATTCTGTCTCCACTTATGAAAGGTCAAGCCGACACAATAGGCATTGCGATGCGAAGAGCTTTACTTGGAGAAATAGAAGGAACATGTATCACACGTGTAAAATCTGAGAACGTCCCGCATGAATATTCTACCATAGCGGGTATTCAAGAATCGGTCCATGAAATTTTAATGAATTTAAAAGAAATTGTATTGAGAAGTAATCTATATGGAACTTGTGACGCGTCTATTTGTGTCAGAGGTCCAGGATATGTAACTGCTCAAGATATCATCTTACCACCTTATGTAGAAATCGTTGATAATACACAACATATAGCTAGCTTGACAGAACCAATTGATTTGTGTATTGGATTACAAATCAAGAGAAATCGCGGATATCTTATCAAAATGCCACATAACTTTCAAGATGGAAGTTATCCTATAGATGCTGTATTCATGCCTGTTCGAAATGCGAATCATAGTATTCATTCTTATGGGAATGGGAATGAAAAACAAGAGATACTCTTTCTCGAAATATGGACAAATGGGAGTTTAACTCCGAAAGAAGCACTTCATGAAGCCTGCCGGAATTTGATTGATTTATTTATTCCCTTTTTACATAAGGAAGAAGAAAACTTACCTTTAGAGGACAATCAACACACGGTTCCTTTATCCCCTCTTACCTTTCACGATAAATTGGATAAACTCAGAAAAAACAAAAAAAAAATAGCATTGAAATCGATTTTTATTGACCAATCAGAATTCTCTCCCAGGGTCTATAATTGCCTCAAAAGGTCCAATATATATACATTATTGGACCTTTTGAATAACAGTCCGGAAGATCTCATGAAAATTGAACATTTGCGCCTAGAAGATATAAAACAGATATTGGTCATTCTAGAAAAACATTTCGCAATTGATTTACCAAAAAAGAAGTTTTAAATCTATTGGATTTTTTTTCGTCTTTTTTTTTTTCATTAAGATGAAAATAGGTTTTGAATCTTTAGCACAATTCATATATTCGAAAGAAATTCAGAATTGAATAGATGTATCTAGGGAGAATTCGCTTTCAAGCGACTATTCCCTAGATACACACGTCGTGTTATTTCACAATTGAATCAAATTAAAAAAGACCTAAAGTTAGGGATTTATCAATAGGTAATGTTGCACCAATACCCAACCAAAGAGCGACTGCAGTACCAATCAAAAAGACGGTTGTCGCTACTGGACGACGAAATGGATTTTGGAATTTATTAACATTCTCTAAAAAGGGTACTGTTAATAAT